CGTTCTCACATCTGTATTGATAGTAACTTTTTAGGCGATAGTAAAAATTCCAATGAAAGTTACATTTATAATTTCATTTGTAGTGAAAGTGGGAAGATTCGTGAAAGCAAAAATTACAAGATAAGAACTAATATGAATCGTAGTAATTTAATGAGTTCTAAGAATTTATATTTAACTAAAAACTCTACTCACTTGTGGATTCAATGCGACAATTGTTATGAATTAATATATAAGAAAACCGAAATGAATGTTTGTGAAGAATGTGGACATTATTTGAAAATGACTAGTTCAGAGAGAATCGAGCTTTCGATTGATCGGGGTACTTGGAACCCTATGGATGAAGACATGTTCTCTGCGGATCCCATTAAATTTCATTCGCGAGAGGATACTTATAAAAAGCGTATTGCCTCTGCTCAAAAACTGACAGGATTGACTGACGCTGTTCAAACGGGTACAGGTCAACTAAACGGTATTCCGGTAGCCATTGGGGTTATGGATTTTCAGTTTCTGGGAGGTAGTATGGGATCCGTAGTAGGCGAAAAAATAACTCGTTTGGTTGAGTATGCTACCAATCAACGTTTACCTCTTATTTTAGTGTGTTCTTCCGGAGGAGCACGAATGCAAGAAGGAAGTTTAAGTTTGATGCAAATGGCTAAAATTTCTGCGGTTTTATGTGATTATCAATCAAGTAAAAAGTTATTCTATATATCAATTCTTACATCTCCTACTACCGGTGGGGTGACAGCTAGTTTTGGTATGTTGGGGGATATTATTATTGCCGAACCCTATGCCTATATTGCATTTGCGGGTAAAAGAGTAATTGAACAAACATTGAAAAAAGCCATGCCTGAAGGTTCACAGGCGGCTGAATCTTTATTACGTAAGGGCTTGTTGGATGCAATTGTACCACGTAATACTTTAAAAGGTGTTCTGAGTGAGTTATTTCAGCTCCATGCTTTTTTTCCTTTGAACAAAAATTAAATCAAATATAACAGTTAGCTTATCAGAATTAAACGAAAACCCTGAAAAATACATTTTTATTTAGAATCATTTTTTTTATGTTTACTACTCAGTAAACCTCTATCAACAAGATAAAAAGTGAATTTTTGCTTTCGGGAAGTTCAAATTCGACTAGACAAATAAAAAAAAGTTCATTTTCCTCTCTTGCTTGCATATGTATAGATATCTCAAATAGAGATATAGACAGATCTATAGAGAGTCTTCCATCTTTTTGCATTTCCCGAAAACTCCCTGTTTTTGGATCAGATTCTAAAAAATTGTGTAGAAATTTGTAATGGAATAAAAATTTATTAATCACTACATAGAAATAGAAGACAAAAAGAACAAAAAGAATCATAGGGATTATGATACATCTATTTTATTTTGTTTATTTTGAAAGATTAATAAGTCCATTTATTTATTTTGGCGCTTCTTGTACCTATTTTTTATTCTATTTCTATTAGGTTCTATTCTATATCTTTCTATTAGGTTGTATATTTGTATTAGATATATATTTACTTAAAGATACTTAAGTATAATTATATAATATATATAATAGAAATAATAAAAATACAAGATATTCTAATATATCTTTAGAATTCAGAATATAACAATAACAGGTACAAATATTAAATTGAGGTACCCATTTTATGACAACTTTCAACAACTTACCCTCTATTTTTGTGCCTTTAGTAGGCCTAGTCTTTCCGGCACTTGCAATGGCTTCTTTATTTCTTCATATTCAAAAAAATAAGATTTTTTAGATTGGATGAGACCTAATCGTATCACTCCTTTTTTATTTTAAAAACTTCGATTCGATTCGATAAGACCCATTTGGTAGAATATTGTATAACACATAGATTCCTACAAACATAAATTAAAAAAAGCTCTTATGCATGTGTAAACGTATTATATGGGTAAATAAATTTGCGCTCTTTTGAAAAAAGTATCATCATCGGGCCGATGTATGAAATTCAAGTCAATGTATTTATTTGTATGTATATAGCTATAGGGGATCATATAAAGGAAGGAGATGTTATTATTTTAGATATAAAAAATTCTATGAATTACTCCTAAGGTAAAGGTTCACAACAAAATAGTTGATGAGAGTCACTTTGAAAAAAAAAGGAAAGTCATATTTTCTCAATTCCAAAAAATTGTATAACTGGATCTAATATATATGAGTTGGCGATCAGAATCTATATGGATAGAATTTATAACGGGGTCTCGAAAAACAAGTAATTTCTTCTGGGCCTTTATACTATTTTTAGGTTCATTAGGATTCTTATTGGTTGGAACTTCCAGTTATCTTGGTAAAAATTTTATATCGTTATTTCCGTCTCAGCAAATCGTTTTTTTTCCGCAAGGGATTGTGATGTCTTTCTATGGGATCGCAGGTCTCTTTATTAGTTGCTATTTGTGGTGCACTATTTTGTGGAATGTGGGTAGTGGTTATGATCTTTTCGACCGAAAAGAAGGAATAGTGCGTATTTTTCGTTGGGGATTTCCTGGAAAAAGTCGTCGCATCTTTTTACGATTCCTTATGAAAGATATTCAGTCCATCAGAATAGAAGTTAAAGAGGGTGTTTCTGCTCGACGTGTCCTTTATATGGAAATTCGAGGTCAAGGGGCTATTCCTTTAATTCGTACTGATGAGAATTTTACTACACGAGAAATTGAGCAAAAAGCTGCTGAATTGGCTTACTTCTTGCGTGTACCAATTGAAGTTTTTTGAAATGAATTAATTTTAAAAGACTAAACGCTTTGGCAGTAGGAAGAAAAAACTAAAGAATTTCTTTATTTTTTTTTCGATTGAACATTTATCTATTCTTTTAGGCTCATTTTTTTTGATATATTTGATAGAAAAGGAGTTTCTTCGTATAGAAATTTGAAAACGTTCTTTTAGTATTGATCGAAAAAAGTCGGAATAACATCCTAGAAACAAAAATTTTTTATTGATTCAAATTGGAAGTGTATTCTTAGTCTATTTCTGTATTCTTTATAGATTCAAAGCAAAGACTAAGTATTGAATCAAAAGAAAAAGAGAAAATGGATTCATAGGCTGAATACATTCTATTCGAATTATAATAGAAACTCACGCTCGATAGAAATATTAGATCTAATAGAATCAACAAATGAGGCAGGTTCATTAACAATTCACAGATTCAAAATGGCAAAAAAGAAAACATTCATTCCTTTTTTTTATTTTACATCTATAGTCTTTTTGCCCTGGTTGATCTCTCTCTGCTGTAATAAAAGTTTGAAAACTTGGATTACTAATTGGTGGAATACTAGACAATGCGAAACCTTTTTGAATGATATTCAAGAAAAAAGTGTTCTAGAAAAATTCATACAATTAGAGGAACTATTCCAGCTGGATGAAATGATAAAGGAATACCCAGAAACCGATTTACAACAATTTCGTCTAGGAATCCACAAAGAAACGATCCAATTCATCAAGATACACAATGAGTATCGTATCCATACAATCTTGCACTTCTCGACAAATCTAATATCTTTCGTTATTCTAAGTGGTTATTCCTTTTGGGGTAAGGAAAAGCTTTTTATTCTGAATTCTTGGGTTCAAGAATTCCTATATAATTTAAGTGATACAATTAAAGCTTTTTCTATTCTTTTATTAACTGATTTATGTATCGGATTCCATTCGCCTCACGGTTGGGAACTAATGATTGGTTATATTTACAAAGATTTTGGGTTTGCTCATTATGAGCAAATTTTATCTGGTCTAGTTTCTACCTTTCCAGTCATTCTTGATACAATTTTTAAATATTGGATCTTTCGTTATTTAAATCGTGTATCTCCATCACTTGTAGTGATTTATCATGCAATAAATGACTAAAAAATGATTCACTGATCCAATTCTAATCTTTTTATATATCATAACCAAATCAAAGTCGTATTTACTTTACTCTTTTTACCCATGAGGTATTCCTTGTATATTTCAACAAAAAAAAATTATTTTTTCAGTAAACGTAAATAGCAGAATTGTGGCTAGGGAAGTATATTATCAACCTACCTAACTTTATTGTAGAAATTTTCGGGATAAATGATTGGACCATGCAAACTAGAAATACCTTTTCTTGGATAAGGGAAGAGATTACTCGCTCCATATCTGTCTCACTCATGATATATATAATAACTTGGGCATCCATTTCAAGTGCATATCCGATTTTTGCCCAGCAGAATTATGAAAATCCACGAGAGGCAACTGGGCGTATTGTATGTGCCAATTGCCATTTAGCTAATAAGCCCGTGGATATTGAGGTTCCACAAGCGGTACTTCCTGATACTGTATTTGAAGCAGTTGTTAAAATTCCTTATGATATGCAACTAAAACAAGTTCTAGCTAATGGTAAAAAAGGAGCTTTGAATGTGGGAGCTGTTCTTATTTTACCGGAGGGGTTTGAATTAGCCCCCCCTGATCGTATTTCACCCGAGATGAAAGAAAAGATAGGAAATCTGTCTTTTCAGAATTATCGCCCCAATAATAAAAATATTCTTGTGATAGGTCCTGTTCCTGGTCAAAAATATAGTGAAATAACCTTTCCTATTCTTGCCCCAGACCCTGCTACTAATAAAGATGTTCACTTCTTAAAATATCCTATATACGTAGGCGGAAACAGGGGAAGGGGTCAGATTTATCCTGATGGTAGCAAAAGTAACAATACAGTTTATAATGCTACGGCAGGAGGGATAATAAGCAAAATTTTACGAAAAGAAAAGGGGGGATACGAAATAACCATAGTGGATGCATCGAATGGACGCCAAGTGATTGATATTATTCCTCGAGGCCTAGAACTTCTTGTTTCAGAGGGCGAATCCATTAAACTCGATCAACCATTAACGAGTAATCCTAATGTGGGTGGATTTGGTCAGGGGGATGCGGAAATAGTACTTCAAGATCCATTACGTGTCCAAGGACTTTTGTTCTTCTTAGGATCGGTTGTTTTGGCACAAATCTTTTTGGTTCTTAAAAAGAA